CCAAAAATGTTGGGCGTATACTACTATTTCAATCCCCTGAGTGGCATGAGGATTTGGAAGATTGGAGTAGAGAAATGCATGTTAAATGCACCTATAACGGTGTTCAATTATCAGAAACGGAATTACCTAAAAATTGGTTAAACGACGGTATTCAGATAAAGATCATATTTCCTTTCTGTCTGAAACCGTGGCACAGATCTAAACTACAATTACATCCTAGAGATTCCATGAAAAAGAGAGGTAAAAAACACAATTTTTGTTTTTTAACAGTTTGGGGAATGGAAACTGAATTACCTTTTGGTTCCCCCCGACAACTCCCTTCTTTTTTTAAACCAATTTTTAAACAACTAGAAAAAAGACTTATAAAAATAAAAAAAAAATGTTTTCTAGGCCTAAAAATTTTAACTGAAAGAACAAAATGGTTTCAAAAAGTATCAAAAGAAAAAACAAGATGGGTTATAAAAATAGTTCTATTTATAAAAAGAATAATGAAAGAACTAAAAAAAGTAAGCCTAAATCCAGTATTTGGATTGAAGGAAGTATATGAATCGAGTCAAAATATAAAAAATAAAAAATCATTAATAAGTAATCATATAAATCATGAATCGTCCATGCGAATTAGATCTGTGGATTGGACAAATTATTCACTAACAGAAAAAAAGATGAAAGATCTGTCTGATAAAACAAATATAATCAGAAATCAAATCGAAAAAATAACAAAAGATAAAAAAAGCATATTTATAACTACATATATAAACACTAGTCCTAACGAAACAAATTGTGATGATAAAAGATTAGAATCTCCGAAAAATTTTTGGCAGATATTAAAAAGAAGAAGTGCTCGACTAATGCGCAAATGTCACTATTTTTTAAATTTTATTATTGAAGGGATATACAAAGATATCTTTTTACGTATCATTAATATTACCAGAATACATGTCAAAATTTTACTTCAATTAAAAAACAAAATAACGGGAAATTCCAATGATGAAACAAATAAAAAAGGAATTGATAAAACAAAACAAAAAAAAATTCTTTCGACTAAGTGGATTTCTAATATTAGTAATAAAAATTCGCATATTTTTTGTGAACTTTTTTCGTTGTCACAGGCATACGTATTTTACAAATTATCACAAGGCCAAGTTATCAACAAACATTACTTTAAATTTTTATTTCAATATCATGGAACAATTCCTTTTATTAAGGATAGAATCAAAAAAGATTTTTTTGGAACACAAGGAATATTTGATTATGAATCAAGGTATAAGAAACTTCGTGGTTTAAAAATGAATGAATGGAAAAGCTGGTTAATGGGTAATGATCACTATAAATACAATTTATCTCAGACTAGATGGTCCAGATTAGTACCGCAAAATTGGCGAAATAGAATCAATAAAAATTTTATGGTTCAAAATACAAACTCAACCCATTTTTATTCATATGAAAAAGACCGATTAATTCATTACAAAAAAGAAAACAATTATGCAGTAAATTCATTACCGAACCAAAAAGATAAATTAAAAAACTACAAATATGATCTTTTATCAAATAAATATATGAATTATGAAGATAAGAAAGGTTCATATATTTATGGGTCGCCACTACAAGTAAATGAGACAAAAAGGATTCCCTATAATTACAATATGTATAATCCTGACTTCTTTTATTTGCCAAAATATATCAATCTTGGTAACTATCTACGAGAAGATTCTATTATTGATAGGAATCCAAATTTGGATAGAAAATATTTTGATTGGAGAATGATTAATTTTTGTCTTAGAAAAAAGATCAATATTGAGGAATGGAGAAAGAGAGATATCGGGGTCAGTGCTAATCTTAATAAAAATACTAACACTCGGACTAATTATTATCAAATAATTGATAAAATGGATAAGAAAGCTTTTTTTAATCTCATGATTCCTAAACAAATCTGCCCAACCAAGCAAACAAAAATATCTTTTGACTGGATGGGAATGAATGAAGAAATCCTAAATTGTCCGATATCGAATCTAGAACTGTGGTTTTTACCAGAATTTGTGTTACTTTATAATACATATAAGATTCAACCGTGTATTATACCACTTCATTTACTTCTTTTAAAATTGAATAATATAAATAAAAACATTAGTAAAATTAGTAAAAATATCAACGAAAAGAAAAAAAAATATAGATTATATAATCAAAACAAATATCTTGATTTCGATTCTCTAATTCAAGAAGAAAAACAATATCCATTCCAAGTAGATCTTGGATCCGATCCATCGAACAAAAAAAAAAATGTTCAAGAAAATTATTTGGAATCATACATTCAAAAAAGCACAAATAAAAATAAATCTAAGATAGGAGCGGAACTAGATTTCTTCCTGAAAAGATCTTTTCTTGTTCAATTGAAATGGGCTAATGCTTTTAATCAAAAAATAATCAATAATATCAAGGTATATTGCCTACTCCTTAGATTGCGAAATCCAAAGGAAATTGCTATATCCTCTATTCAAAAGGACGAAATAAGTTTGGATGTAATGCTGATTCCGAGGTCTACAATTCTTACAAAATTGATAAAAAGGGGACTATTTCTTATTGAACCAGCTCGGCTATCCATAAAATGGGACGGACAATTTATCATGTACCAAACCCTAGCTATTTCACGGGTGCATAAGAGTAAGCACAAAACTCATCGAAGATACCAAGAAAAAATAAATGTTGATAAGAATGGTCTTAATGAATCCATTGCACGACATGAAAATGGGAATAGAGACGCAAATTTTTATGATTTTATTGTTCCTGAAAATTTTTTATCTCCTAGACGTCGTAGAGAATTAAGAATTCTTATTTGTTTAAATTCAAGAAATGCCAATGTTGGGGATAGAAATCGAGTATTTTGTAATGGGAACAATGTAAAGTACTGCGGTCAATTTTTTTATGAGGATAAGTATCCTGATGTAGATACAAATCGATTTTTTATTAAGTTCAAATTTTTTCTTTGGCCAAATTATCGATTCGAAGATTTTGCTTGTATGAATCGCTATTGGTTTGATACCAATAATGGTAGTCGTTTCGGTATGTCAAGGCTACATATGTATCCACGATTGATAATTAGTTGATGATACATTTACATTACATAGATCAAGCGGCATCTCTAACATGATATATGAACACAAACAAATATATACAGCCTTGTGTTGTTGTTATATTAAATTATGGTACATGATATTCTGACTTTGATCTTAGCAATTCTATCTAGAACTAGATAGAATCGTCAAAATCTTCTTATCTTAGGTGAAAATTCTTCTCTTTTGTGGATTATACATTTTTTTCTATATCTGAATAAAATTGATAATCATTTTCAATTAAGTGAATTTGATAAAAAAAGAAGTATACGAATAAATCCAGATTCTTGTGTATAACAAAAAAATGACTGGCATTATTATTACTGATTAGTAAAATCTATATTTGTAATGTAAATAAAGAAAAAAGGACAAAGAATTTTTTGTTATGGTTAAAAATTTATTAATTTCAGTTATTTCGCACGAAGAAAAAAAAGAAAATAGGGGGTCTGTTGAATTTCAAGTATTCAGTTTCACCAATAAGATACGTAGACTTACTTCCCATTTGGAATTGCACAGAAAAGACTATTTATCTCAGAGAGGTCTACGTAAAATTCTGGGAAAACGTCAACGACTGCTGGCTTATTTGTTAAAGAAAAATAGAGTACGCTATAAAGAATTAATTAGTCAATTGGATATTAGGGAGCCAAAAACTCGTTAAGTTCATTTTTTTATATTCAAAATTTTAAATATAATGAATTTCATTTGGTTTTCAACAATTCTTGGAATAATGAATCGGGGAAAAAATATATGACTGTACCGACTACAAGAAAAGACCTCATGATAGTCAATATGGGTCCTCAACACCCATCAATGCACGGTGTTCTTCGACTCATCATTACTCTAGATGGAGAAAATGTTATTGACTGTGAACCCGTATTGGGTTATTTACACAGAGGGATGGAAAAAATTGCAGAAAATCGAACAATTATACAATATCTTCCTTATGTAACACGCTGGGATTATTTAGCTACTATGTTTACAGAGGCAATAACGGTAAATGGACCAGAACAGTTGGGAAATATCCAAGTACCAAAAAGGGCGAGCTATATTAGAGTAATTATGCTAGAACTGAGTCGTATAGCTTCTCATTTGTTATGGCTTGGCCCTTTTATGGCGGATATCGGTGCGCAGACCCCTTTCTTCTATATTTTCCGAGAGAGGGAATTAATATATGACCTATTCGAATCTTCCACAGGTATGCGAATGATGCATAATTATTTCCGTATCGGAGGGGTGGCTGCTGATCTACCTTATGGCTGGGTAGATAAATGCTTAGATTTCTGTGATTATTTTTTAACAGGGGTTACTGAATATCAAAAGCTTATTACACGTAATCCCATTTTTTTGGAACGCGTTGAAGGAGTGGGTATTATTAGTGGAGAGGAAGCAATAAATTGGGGTTTATCGGGACCAATGCTACGAGCTTCTGGAATTCCGTGGGATCTTCGTAAAATTGATCATTATGAGTCTTACGATGAATTTGATTGGGAAGTACAATGGCAAAAAGAGGGAGATTCACTAGCCCGTTATTTAGTCCGAATCGGTGAAATGGTGGAATCCATCAAAATTATTCAACAAGCCCTGGAAGGAATTCCCGGAGGGCCCTATGAAAATTTAGAGGTACGGCGCTTTGATAAAACAAAGGATTCTGAATGGAATGATTTTGATTATCGATTCATTAGTAAGAAACCTTCGCCCACTTTTGAATTGTCTAAGCAAGAGCTTTATGTGAGAGTAGAAGCCCCCAAGGGGGAATTGGGAATTTTTCTGATAGGAGATCAGAGTGTTTTTCCCTGGAGATGGAAAATTCGTTCACCTGGTTTTATCAATTTGCAAATTCTTCCTCAACTAGTTAAAAAAACGAAATTGGCCGATATTATGACAATACTAGGTAGTATAGATATTATTATGGGAGAAGTTGATCGTTGAAATGATAATTGATACAATAAAAGTACAAGCTATCAATTTTTTTTCCAGATCGGAATCCTTAAAAGACGTTTATGGGCTCATATGGTTACTTATTCCTATTTTTACTCCTGTATTTGGAATCATAATAGGGGTACTGGTAATTGTGTGGTTAGAAAGACAAATATCTGCGGGAGTACAACAACGCATTGGACCTGAATACGCGGGTCCTTTTGGAATTCTTCAAGCTCTAGCGGATGGTACCAAACTACTTTTCAAAGAAGATCTTCTCCCATCTAGAGGAGATATTAGTTTATTCAGTATCGGGCCGTCTATTGCGGTCATATCCATTTTACTAAGTTATTCAGTAATTCCCTTTGGTTACCACCTTGTTTTAGCGGATCTCAGTATAGGGGTTTTTTTATGGATTGCCATTTCTAGTATTGCGCCTATCGGACTTCTTATGTCAGGATACGGGTCAAATAATAAATATTCCTTTTTAGGTGGTCTACGAGCTGCTGCTCAATCAATTAGTTATGAAATACCATTAACTCTATGTGTGTTATCAATATCTCTACGTGCGATTCGTTAGGACATGTACTTTTTTACTTTACTTTTTTCATTTTCGTTCTAGGAAAAAAGTTGAATTATTGAATATTGAATAAATATCTTCATTCTTTTATTCATCATTCGGGGCGATGAACTAAACCAGATAGTTATATGAGTGAAATAAAACAGCTTCTAAATTGGCAGTAAAAAGATTGAGTCTCATTCCCTAGGTACAAGAGTTAAGCGGACGTAAATATAATACAGTAGAAACGGGGTGCCCCAAGATTGGTTGATTAGCCATCATATCAGAATTTGAAGCGGGTACAAAAGATCAATTATATGGAGTTTTTTTATTCTTATATTATACGTATTAACATATTGGGGATCGAAGAAATATGAGTGGACGGCTAGGAATACTAAGGTACACAAAGGATTAGTAATGGTGATAATGTAAGTAAATTATCCAAGGGGTTATTTCCGCATAGCATAACATAAAAGGAATTCTGATGGGGCTTTAAGTTGGTAGAAATGATCAAGCAGTACCTCCCCAAGATCCCGATCCAGAGTATGCCCCTACCCACTGATTAAACCAATTACTATCAGGAACGAAGTAATCCTTTATTTTATTATAGAGATCAAATTCTTATCATGATGATGATTCATGAACTAATGTTTAATTCTTATTCGTAATCGCAAGAAATGCGTCGAAATATCTATTGATACAACGAGTATTATATATATTTTTTTATTGAAGTGTTAAGTTTAACAAAAAGATTACTGAACAAAAAACGAAATTCTAAAACTAAAGGATGAGATCAATTCAGAAGCATTTTTTTATTATAGCAGACAGAATTGCATTGGTCTAATTTTTGACTCTCCTATATATTTTTATTCTCCTATAAGATAAGACACCTATATCGAGATAATATTGAACCAGTCCTAAAATTTATTTGTGGCCATCGAGGAGCCGTATGAAGCTTAAGTCTCATGTACGGTTTTGCAATAGCGATGGAAATGATGATGTTATCATCGACTATGATTATCTAACAGTTCAAGTACAGTTGATATAGTTGAGGCGCAGTCAAAATATGGTTTTTGGGGTTGGAATCTGTGGCGCCAACCTATAGGGTTTACTGTTTTTATAATTTCTTCCCTAGCCGAGTGCGAGAGATTACCTTTTGATTTACCAGAAGCAGAAGAAGAGTTAGTAGCAGGTTATCAAACTGAATATTCAGGTATAAAATTTGGTTTATTTTACATTGCTTCCTATCTAAATCTACTAGTTTCTTCATTATTTGTAACAGTTCTTTACTTGGGCGGCTGGAATCTTGCTATTCCGTACATATTAATTCCTAAGTTTTTTGGAATAAATGAAATAGGTGGAGTCTTTGTAACAACAATTGGTATCTTTATTACATTAGCTAAAGCTTATTTGTTCCTGTTCATTCCTATCACAACAAGATGGACTTTACCTAGGCTGAGAATGGACCAACTATTAAATCTTGGGTGGAAATTTCTTTTACCTATTTCTTTAGGTAATCTATTATTGACAACTTCTTCCCAACTTTTTTCATTGTAACGGGATATTAAAAATTAATAACTTCTCTCAAACAAGAGAAAGAAACATCAAATTATTCATCGATACTCAAGATATGTTCCCCATGGTAACCGGGTTCATGAATTATGGCCAACAAACAGTAAGGGCTGCAAGGTATATTGGTCAAAGTTTTATGATTACCCTATCTCATGCTAATCGTTTACCTGTAACTATTCAATATCCTTATGAAAAATTGATCACATCAGAGCGTTTCCGCGGTCGAATCCACTTTGAATTTGATAAATGTATTGCTTGTGAAGTATGTGTTCGGGTATGCCCTATAGATCTCCCCGTTGTTGATTGGAAATTGGAAACTGATATTCGAAAGAAACGATTGCTTAATTACAGTATTGATTTCGGAATCTGTATTTTTTGTGGTAACTGTATTGAGTATTGTCCAACGAATTGTTTATCAATGACTGAAGAATATGAACTTTCTACTTATGATCGTCACGAGTTGAATTATAATCAAATTGCTTTGGGTCGGTTGCCAATGTCAGTAATTGGCGATTCCACAATTAGAACAGTTATGAATTCGACTCAAATCAAAAAAGGTACGGCTAAACCACTCGATTCAAGAACAATTACCAATTATTAAGATTATGTTTTGATTGAAAGTCGCGAAGCTTATTTCATTTTATTTTGCTTAGACAATAACTAAAAATCCTGAAAAGGGTGAGAGTAATGATTTTCATATATTCATAAAAAAATATTCCTTTATTCTCTGTATATTAAAATACTACATTACATAATGTAGTCTATTAGATAGAGTATATATAGATGATATCTATGATTCTATATATATATGATATCTATATATATCATAGATATGATTATAATAAATAAAAAAAAAAAATAAGGTAACCTCGTTTTTCTGGTTTGTTCAATAAGGTTATGAAAAATTTCTACTTAATTTCTTTTTTATTTTACATAGAATGGATTTGTCTGGACCAATACATGATTTTCTTTTAGTTTTTTTGGGATTGGGCCTTATAGTGGGAAGTCTAGGAGTAGTATTACTTATGAATCCTATTTTTTCTGCCTTTTCGTTGGGATTGGTTCTTGTTTGTACATCCTTATTCCATATTCCATCGAACTCACATTTTGTAGCTGCTGCACAGCTTCTTATTTATGTGGGAGCAATAAATGTATTAATTGTATTTGCCGTGATGTTTATGAATGGTTCAGAATATTACAAAGATTTTTATCTTTGGACTGTTGGAGATGGAATCACTTCACTGGTTTGTACAAGTATTTTTTTTTCATTAATTACTACTATCCTAGATACGTCATGGTACGGTATTATTTGGACTACAAGGTCAAACCAGATTATAGAGCAGGACTTGATAAATAATGGTCAACAAATTGGGATTCATTTATCAACCGATTTTTTTCTTCCATTTGAACTTATTTCGATAATTCTTTTAGTTGCCTTGATAGGTGCAATTACTATGGCTCGTCAGTACTAAATATTTCGAAATAAACAAAAAATACTAATATTAGTATTATATTCATTAAATTTATTATTACTTACATAGCTTACATAGACTTGTTCTTTTCTTTAAACTTTTTTTTTTCATATTGAAATGAATCGATATTGATGAGGAGTTGTTCAATGATGCTCGAACATGTACTTGTTTTGAGTGCCTATTTATTATCCATTGGCATCTATGGATTAATTACAAGTCGAAATATGGTTCGAGCGCTTATTTGTCTTGAGCTTATACTGAATGCAGTTAATATGAATTTCGTGACATTTTCAGATTTTTTTGATAGTCGCCAATTAAAAGGGGACATTTTCTCGATTTTTGTTATAGCAATTGCAGCCGCTGAAGCAGCTATTGGATTAGCTATTGTTTCATCAATTCATCGTAACAGAAAATCAATTCGTATCAATCAATCGAATTTGTTGAATAAATGAATAGGGGTATATAAATAAAAATATTGAATATCTTTCAATAAAAAAATAGGAAATAGGTATGTGCAGCATATAGTGTTGTTTGATAAAATGTAATAAATCAAAGTATCTTGGCTTTCTTTCATGAGCAGATCCAGAAGTAGATTGATTCTGGTAAATCTACTAAATCATTGATTCATCTGGTGTCTACAATATTTAATTCATTTAATACTACTAGATCGAAATTTTATGATGTTAAAAAAAATTATAGATCCAATGTCACATTCAGTAAAGATTTATGATACATGTATAGGGTGTACTCAATGTGTACGAGCCTGCCCCACGGATGTATTAGAGATGATACCCTGGGACGGGTGTAAAGCTAAACAAATTGCTTCTGCTCCAAGAACAGAAGACTGTGTAGGTTGTAAAAGGTGTGAATCCGCTTGCCCAACCGATTTCTTAAGTGTCCGGGTTTATTTATGGCACGAGACAACTCGTAGCATGGGTCTAGCTTATTGATACGTTCGCTAAACTTCCAAAAATTCCACTTGAATCCATCATTTTTATCTTTACCGACAAAACCCGTACTCGAAAAAATAAATAATTTATATTTTATATATTTATTTTCTCGAGTACGGGTTTTCGGATCAAAGTCAAAGTAAGTGTATCTTGTTTTTACTACGAATGATTTTCCTTGGTTAACTATAATTGTCGTTTTGCCGATATTCGCGGGTACTTTCATTTTCTTTTTACCTCATAGAGGAAATAAGGTTATTAGGTGGTATACTATTTGTATATGCCTATTAGAACTACTTCTAACGGCCTATGTATTCTGTTATCATTTCCAATTGGATGATCCATTAATCCAATTGGAACAAGATTATAAATGGATTAATTTTTTTGATTTTCATTGGAGACTGGGAATTGATGGGCTTTCCATAGGACCCATTTTACTCACGGGATTCATTACTACTTTAGCGACTTTAGCGGCTTGGCCAGTTACTCGAAATTCAAAATTGTTCCATTTCCTTATGTTAGCAATGTACAGTGGTCAAATAGGATCATTTTCTTCTCGAGATCTTTTACTTTTTTTTATTATGTGGGAGTTAGAATTAATTCCTGTATACCTACTTTTATCCATGTGGGGAGGTAAGAAACGTTTGTACTCAGCTACAAAGTTTATTTTGTACACCGCGGGGGGTTCCATTTTTCTCTTAATGGGAGTTCTAGGTATGAGTTTATATGGTTCCAATGAACCAACATTAAATTTTGAAACATCAGCCAATCAGCCCTATCCTGTGGCATTGGAAATACTATTCTATTTTGGATTTCTTATTGCTTATGCTATCAAATTGCCTATTATACCCCTACATACATGGTTACCAGATACCCATGGAGAAGCCCATTACAGTACATGTATGCTTTTAGCTGGAATCTTATTAAAAATGGGAGCATATGGATTGGTTCGTATCAATATGGAATTATTACCCCATGCTCATTCTATATTTTCTCCCTGGTTGATGATAGTAGGTGCAATTCAAATAATCTATGCAGCTTCAGTATCTTCTGGGCAGCGCAATTTAAAAAAAAGAATTGCCTATTCCTCTGTATCTCATATGGGTTTCATAATTATAGGAATTAGTTCCATAACAGATACAGGACTCAATGGGGCCCTTTTACAAATGATCTCTCATGGATTTATCGGTGCTGCACTTTTTTTCTTGGCAGGAACGAGTTACGATAGAACTCGTCTTGTTTATCTCGACGAAATGGGAGGAATAACTATTCCAATGCCAAAAATATTTACAATGTTCAGTAGCTTTTCGCTAGCTTCTCTTGCATTGCCTGGAATGAGTGGTTTTGTTGCAGAATTGGTAGTATTTTTTGGACTAATTATGAGCCAAAAATTTCTTTTAATGCCAAAAATACTAATTACTTTTTTAACGGCAATTGGAATGATATTAACTCCTATTTATTCATTATCCATGTTACGTCAGATGTTCTATGGATACAAGCAATTTAATTCTAAAAATTTTTATTTTTTGGATTCTGGGCCGCGAGAATTATTTCTTTCAATCTGTATCTTTCTACCCGTAATAGGTATTGGTATTTATCCGGATTTCGTTCTCTCACTATCAATTGACAAGGTAGAAGCTATTATATCTAATTATTTTTATAGATAGTTTTTTTTATAAAAATTTATAAAAAAGTTCAAAAAATGAATTCACTAAAACTGAAATTGTAATCAAAAATTTTTGTAGTTTTTGAAAATCATTTGAATCATTACTTGACTTGATTCAAATGATTTTCAAAAACTCGTACAAATCTATGCTTATACTATTCCTATGTGTTGTATATTCTATTCGTAACTGCTTTTATTCAATTAAATGTTAATGCGAATGAACCATAACTATGCAGCCCTATTCCTAATAGATTTACTCCAAAATAGCATATCCAAATTATAAAAAATCCTATAGAAGCCACAATTGCAGAATTTGAGCCTTGAAAATTTTCATTTGTTCTAGTATGTAAATAAATTGCAAATATTGTCCAAGTAATAAATGCCCAAGTTTCTTTTGGGTCCCAATTCCAATAGGATCCCCACGCTTCATTAGCCCATACTGCTCCCGAAAGAATACCTATGGTTAAAAATAGAAAACCAAGACTAATGACACGAGAACTCCAACAATCCAATTGCTGAATTAATTGATACCTGTGATAATTTCTAAACGAAAATAAGGAATTGTTTTGTAAAACATGGCTCATTTCATTCCCGTATTGAATTTCGCCAAATGAAAAAGTATTTTTATTTTTTCGAAATGTAATGACTAGAAGAGCCACTGATAATAATGATCCGAAGAGAAGAGATGCATAGCTCAATACCATCATACTTACATGCATCATTAACCACTGTGATTGTAGAGCAGGTACTAATATTATGGATTGGTGCATTTCAGTTAAAAGACCTGAAGTGGCAAATCCTTGAGTAAAAATAGCACTGGGTGCAGTTATTGCACTTAGATAATTTTTATGTTTCCTAAAATAAGGAAGCATATGAATAATGGATAAACTCCATGAAAGGAACATTAATGATTCATATAAATCACTTAAGGGTAAATGCCCCGAATAAATCCAACGAATAACTAATAATCCTGTTATACATAAAAAAGCGGATACCATTCCTTTTTCAGACGAATCATATAATCCTACGATTTCGTGGACTAATAAGTTAATAAAATAAATCGTGAGTACAATTGAAACAATCGACAAAGAGATGTGAGTTAATATATGTTCTAAAGTCAAAAATATCATAAAAAATCCTAAAAAGGATATCCTCCAACAATAGAATGGAGATCGGGAATTAGATTCTCCATTATAGGCATTATTATAGTATTTATTTTACTAGTATTTCTTTTTTAGAAATATGCCGCCACTCGGACTCGAACCGAGATGCTCTAGCACTGCTTCCTAAGAGCAGCGTGTCTACCGATTTCACCATAGCGGCTTGCTCGAAATCATAATAGCCCATTCATTTTGAATCGTCGAGATTGGAGGAGGCAATTCAATGCAATATTTATTTTGCAAAAAGATTAAAAATATCCTTTAAATAAATTTACTATTTAAACGTTCAATAATTATTATCTTACTTAATTATAGTGTGGAGTGGGGCGATTGTTGTTAGTTTTAAAACCGCACGACAAACCATTCAGTGTGGTTTAAATCTTTTCATATCTTGATTTTTTTTTGCTCCGTTCTAAATATACTAAATATATATATATTTAAGAGCTGGTGAATCGGAAACAATTTAACAAAAAAAAATTATTTTTTATGGAACATATGTATCAATATGCGTGGATCATCCCTTTTGTCCCCCTTCCGGTTCCTATATCAATAGGGGTAGGCCTTTTACTTGCCCCGACGGCAACAAAAAATATTCGTCGTATATGGGCTTTTCCTAGTGTTTTATTACTAAGTATCGTTATGATTTTTTCTGCCAATCTGTCTATTCAGCAAATTAATGGTAGTCCAATCTACCAATATGTATGGTCTTGGACCCTAAATAATGATTTTTATTTAGATTTAGGCCACTTAATAGATCCGCTTACTTCCATTATGTTAATATTAATTACTACTGTTGGAATAATGGTTCTTATTTATAGTGACAATTATATGTCTTACGATCAAGGCTATTTGAAATTTTTTGCTTATATGAGTTTTTTTAACGCGTCAATGCTGGGATTAGTTACTAGTTCAAATTTGATACAAATTTATATTTTTTGGGAATTAGTTGGAATGTGTTCGTATCTATTAATAGGTTTTTGGTTCACACGACCCCTTGCGGCAACTGCTTGTCAAAAAGCGTTTGTAACTAATCGTGTAGGGGATTTTTGTTTATTTTTAGGAATCTTAGGTCTTTATTGGATAACGGGGAGTTTTGAATTTCGTGATTTGTTTGAAATAGCCACTAATTTGATTGATAATAATGGGACCAATTCTTTATTTCTTACTTTGTGTGCTTCCCTATTATTTGTTGGTGCGGTTGCTAAGTCTGCTCAATTCCCTCTTCATGTATGGTTACCTGATGCCATGGAAGGCCCTACTCCTATTTCGGCTCTTATACATGCTGCTACTATGGTAGCAGCAGGAATTTTTCTTGTAGCTCGACTTTTTCCTCTTTTTACAGTCATACCTCACATAATGAATATAATTTCTTTGGTAGGTATAATAACAATACTATTAGGAGCTACTTTAGCTCTTGCTCAAAGAGACATTAAAAGAAGTCTAGCCTATTCGACAATGTCGCAATTGGGATATATTATGTTAGCTTTAGGTATGGGATCTTATCGAGCTGCTTTATTTCATTTGATCACTCATGCCTATTCGAAAGCATTATTGTTTTTAGGATCTGGATCCATTATTCATTCAATGGAAACTATTGTTGGGTATTCCCCAGATAAAAGCCAGAATATGGTTCTTATGGGTGGTTTAACAAAATATGCCCCAATTACAAAAATTTCATTTTTATTAGGCACGCTTTCTCTTTGTGGTATTCCACCTCTTGCTTGTTTTTGGTCCAAAGACGAAATTATTAATGATAGTTGGTTGTATTCACCTATTTTTGCAATAATAGCTTGTTTCACAGCAGGATTAACTGCATTTTATATGTTTCGGATGTATTTACTTACTTTTGAGGGTCATTTAAATATTAATTGTCAAAATTATAGTGGTCAAAAAAATAATGTGTTCTATTCAATATCGATCTGGGGCAAAAAAGGCCAAAAAGTTTTTAAAAATAATTTGATTTTATCAACAATGAATCATATGAATCATAATCAAAGAATTTCTTTTTTTTCGAAAAAATCATATCCTATTGTTGGTAATGTAGTAACCAATATGATAGGGCCTCTTATTACTATTAATAATTTTTCAAAAAAAAGAAATTCCACATATCCTTATGAATCGGACAATACTATGTTATTACCACTTATTATATTGGTCTTATTTACTTTGTTTGTTGGATCCATAGGAATTCCTTTTGGTCAAGGAATAATTCATTTAGATATATTATCTAGATGGTTAACTCCCTCAATAAACTTTTTACATACAAATTCTGATTTTGATTGGAATGAGTTTGTTATAAATGCTATTTTTTCAGTTAGTATAGCTTTTTTCGGAATATTTATAGCGTTTCTTTTCTATGGACCTGTTTATTCCTATTTTAATAATTTGAACTTAATAAATTTATCTGTTCAAATAGGTCCTAGGAGAATTATCTGGGACAAAATAATAAATATTATATATAATTGGTCATATAATCGTGGTTATATAGACGCTGCTTATACAAAAACTTTAACTACAGGTATAAGAGGGCTGGCGGAACTTATTTATGTTTTTGATAAACAAGTAATTGATGGCATTACGAATGGTGTTGGTATTATCAATTTATTTTTATCAGAAATTATAAAATATATGGGCGGAGGAAGAATCTCTTCTTATCTCTTCTTTTACATATTTTATGTATCTATTTTTATTTTGTTTTTTAATTGAAGTAAAATTTTGACATGTATTCTGGTAATATTAATGATACGTAAAAAGATATCTTTGTATATCCCTTCAATAATAAAATTTAAAAAATAGTGACATTTGCGCATTAGTCGAGCACTTCTTCTTTTTAATATCTGCCAAAAATTTTTCGGAGATTCTAATCTTTTATCATCACAATTTGTTTCGTTAGGACTAGTGTTTATATATGTAGTTATAAATATGCTTTTTTTATCTTTTGTTATTTTTTCGATTTGATTTCTGATTATATTTGTTTTATCAGACAGATCTTTCATCTTTTTTTCTGTTAGTGAATAATTTGTCCAATCCACAGATCTAATTCGCATGGACGATTCATGATTTATATGATTACTTATTAATGATTTTTTATTTTTTATATTTTGACTCGATTCATATACTTCCTTCAATCCAAATACTGGATTTAGGCTTACTTTTTTTAGTTCTTTCATTATTCTTTTTATAAATAGAACTATTTTTATAACCCATCTTGTTTTTTCTTTTGATACTTTTTGAAACCATTTTGTTCTTTCAGTTAAAATTTTTAGGCCTAGAAAACATTTTTTTTTTATTTTTATAAGTCTTTTTTCTAGTTGTTTAAAAATTGGTTTAAAAAAAGAAGGGAGTTGTCGGGGGGAACCAAAAGGTAATTCAGTTTCCATTCCCCAAACTGTTAAAAAACAAAAATTGTGTTTTTTACCTCTCTTTTTCATGGAATCTCTAGGATGTAATTGTAGTTTAGATCTGTGCCACGGTTTCAGACAGAAAGGAAATATGATCTTTATCTGAATACCGTCGTTTAACCAATTTTTAGGTAATTCCGTTTCTGATAATTGAACACCGTTATAGGTGCATTTAACATGCATTTCTCTACTCCAATCTTCCAAATCCTCATGCCACTCAGGGGATTGAAATAGTAGTATACGCCCAACATTTTTGGCTATTATCAACGATGGAAGTACTAGATATTTTCTAAGAATTGATTGGGTTATTAACATAGAACTCCTTATTGCTTGAGCAAATATAACAATATCCCAAGTTTCTGCTATTGTTATACGCTCATTTTCACCTTTTTTTTTATCCTTTTCTTTCGCCTCTTTCTCTTCAAAATTTGAAATTTTGAATTCTGCGCCTACACCCATCCAACTCCTAAAAATTAAATTCACCATTCGTCGGGCAATATCAAAATAAAAAGAAAAAAAATTCTCTATTCTGTCCAAAAAAAGTGGTGAATGCACAGTTGTTTGAAACAGCCACCAAGTAACCGTTTTACGTCTTTGAGCACGCATGGATCCTTTTATTATATCTCGACGAAAATCCGATTGTTGTGAATAACGTATCAAATTCACCTCATCTCTTTCATCATTATTTTGCATTTCATTATCAGTAATAATTACTACAGGTTTAGCTCTTCGTGAACGAATACCATGATTTTGAGTTGACTCGATTTCTGCTTCCAGGTTTTCTAAATTCTCAATCAATTTGTATGACCACCGAGGGACCTTTTTATTTATTTTGATTCCAGTCGTTTTTTTTCTAATTATTTGATCCTTATAATATATTTTATATGTTTTAATTGTATCGAATACATATTTAGATTGATTTTTTGAATAAATCCTTCCTTTTTCTGAAAATAAAACGAAAAAAAGTAGTTTAAAATTAGGAATTGATTCCTCATCAAATTTACTTATTGACATTAATAAGTGGCCAATGTCTTTCAATAATGACTTTCCATAAAAAGTATTTTTTTTGTTTTCAAAAATTTTTAATTCTCGGTAATCAGTAGTAAAGGCAGTAGGAAGAGGAAGGCTTAGAATATCATGAAATTTATTTACCCAAAGAGTTTCTATAGAATCTTCTATCGAGTTTATTAAATACTCGTTCATGTTTGAACCTGAATCAAATTCTTTGATTGTTCCACTTCCACGATGAGTTCCATTCATTAGAGGATCATATATTTTAGGTAAGCATTCTTGTTCAGTCTCATCATTGCACAATCTAGTTCTTTTTTCGAGTACATCCATAGCAAGAGACCCCTTGTCTAGAGCTTCAATTCGATTGATAAGTTCATTGATGAGGTTGTTTCGTTTTTGTTCATTGGTATAAAACCAATGATTATACAGTTCTGCTGGGGATAGCTTTTCTGTCGTGCACAAAAGCATCTTCTGTTGTATCATTTCAAAAAACGTTGACAAACTGGGCGGATATGTAAAAGATATTCTTTGTTTTCCATCACTTGGGCATGTATAAAAAAAATGTTGTGACATTTCAGTTCTTACAGCGTTTTCAAATAGATCATTTTTTATATAGCGCAATGGACGATTCCATCGTTTATAGTCGAAAAGGTGAGTCAGAAGAGGTTTTTCAAACCAGAATAAGTTT